AGATAGCTACAATTTATATTGGAGCAAATGGATATCTTGATTCGTTAGAAATTGGACAGATAAAGAAATTTCTCATTAAGTTACGTACCTACTTAAAAAAGAATAAACCTCAATTTCAAGAAATTGTATCTTCTACCAAGACATTCACCGAGGAAGCGGAAACCTTTTTGAAGGAAGCTATTCAGGAGCACACTGAACTGTTTCTACTTGAGGAACAAGCATAAATTTATAACTCTAATTCTATTGTTAGAACAAGAGTTATTCTTGCGAATTATTTCTGATTCAAATCATTCAAAAAAGGGGTTTCTTGGTATCGCCACTTTTAAAATAGATGGAAAAAAATTGCGTCCAATAGGATTTGAACCTATACCAAAGGTTTAGAAGACCTCTGTCCTATCCATTAGACAATGGACGCTTTTCATTCCTATTTCATTCTTTCGCATTCTCCCTTTATCTTTTTGAGAAAAATAAATGAAATTTTTTTAGGTAAAAAAAAGAATGCATATTCGAATGGATGATGCATATAGAATAAAGAATATGGGGCGGGTAGCGGGAATCGAACCCGCATCGTTAGCTTGGAAGGCTAGGGGTTATAGTCGACGTTAATTTATCATTCTTAACGTCTCTAATTCAAAACCGAACATGAAAATTTTGTTTCATTCGGCTCCTTTATGGAAAATTGATGTATTCCCAGAAACAAAAATTAGATCCATAACATCTATGTCAGCTTTTCTTATTAAAGACACCCAAAGCCACTCGCTTTCTAGATGATCCCTCTAGAGAAGGGGGATTCTATTATCCCAAATCCGTCTAATCTAGTTACTTCGTTCCCTATTTCCACTCGAGGGATCCTGAGGAAAAGAATTTTATTTAGTTTCCACCGAGCTAAAATAATATGCTGATGGTTCTAGTAAACCAAAACTACCATTTTCTAGCTATTTGGCTTTAATCTTAGCTTATACAAGACAAAAATTTAAGATCTAGTTACGGTTGGAAATGCACTTTTATTTTTTATCTTCATCCATAGATCCTTTACTTATATTTATTAATTGGAAGATTTGATCCAATTTTTTTTTATTATGCTTCGTGACTCTATAACCCTTTTATTCAATTTCAATTGAACTTTGGATACAAATCGTGAGAATTTCTATTTTTCCTCAAATATGCTATTGAGGGGAAAAAAATTAAACTCTTTTTAGGAAATAAAGTTTTTTTTTTTTGATCGGAATATGAAAAACCCGAAAGACCCCTTAACTTTTTAAGTTATTAATTGAACGAATCACACTTTTACCACTAAACTATACCCGCCTCATATTCATTATTATATATGAATATACTTTTTGTCGAACAAAGGGATGAGATGCTATCTTAATAGCATCAGACTCATTAAAACTTGAGCGTTGACACTTCATCCTCCCCGACCAGGGGTACTTGAAGTCGAAGTACAGAAAGTTTTTAAAATAACCAAATTCTAATAAAGTTAGAATAAAGCAAAAAGTCTCATTTTTCACTTGTTATAAGTCATTACTGACAGTCCAAAATTGAAGGAATTATTGAAGCTGGGCTATAACCACGACGAATTCCTCATTTTTTTTTTACTTTCCCTTCAACTTTTGAATTTGAACTCGGATTAATTGGATCTTAAATGTTCAATGTCCCTTGAACAAATAAAAGAGTTATGTTATATATGTTATAACATATGTGTGTTTCATTTTTTATATTATTTAATATCTGTATGTGCTTTTTTCCAGTTAAATAATTAACTAAATTGAAAAAAAAAAGACTCAAAATTCAAAATACTACTTAATTCAAAATACTACTTAATACTAATTAATAAATAAAATACGAATAAAAAAAAATTATTAATTTGAATATTCTTTTATTTTCATATTTTATAGTATTTTCTATAGTATTATATTACTAATACTAAGAAATTACACTTGGAATGGAGATAAAAATTGTCTTTATTGTTACTTCAATAACTTCAATAACAAGTATCTTTGATTTGATATAATAAAAACAAAAAATGAAATCATTTGATCTATGAAATGATTGATTCATCAGAAGTAATGTAATAACCCGGCCTGGTTAAGTACTGGCCGGGGGAATGGACTTTTCTTACAAAATGAAAATGAAGGAAGTAAGTAAATTTAAATCTTTTTTACTTCGCCTGTCACACCACATAAAAAATTTTCAATTTGAATTGGGAGAGATGGCTGAGTGGACTAAAGCGACAGATTGCTAATCCGTTGTACGAGTTATTTGTACCGAGGGTTCGAATCCCTCTCTCTCCGCTCCCCTCGATCGCTTCAGACTTTCAAAATCTTTTTTTTTTATTCCTCACGTCCAGGATTACGGCCCGGATCATTAGATAAGAATCCAAAGATGAAGAGAGAAACAAAAAATATGACTACTGTGTAAACAAAGAGTTTGAGAGTAAGCATTACACAATCTCCAAGATTTTTTTTTTGAAAAGGGAAATAAATTGCCTATTTTTTATCACATACACTATGTTGACATAGTGCCCCAAAAAGAAACCAAAAAGAAAATGAAGTCTTTTCTTGAAAAAGGTAATTTTTACTAATTTTTTGTTTTTGTAATGTAATAATAATAAGAAAAGAAAGATTCTGATTCCTTCATTACCAAAAATTTTTGGTCATATCCATTATTTGGTATTGTGGAGTCTTTAGAAAGTCCTTGTTTACTGGAAGGTCAGAACGAGGAAATAAGTTGATCAAAATTTATCACCGTGCGATTATTCAATATAATACAAGAACAAGAATTTGTATTTTCGAATGGAGGGTTCATAATGTAAAATTTATAAGATCTTCTAAATTTTCTAAAAATTTGTTTCGTAAAAATCATGAATTTTTCAGAGCATTAAAGATTTTATCGAAAACTTACAGCAGCTTGCCAAACAAAGGCTAAGAGCAAAAATAGTACAGGTATGACAGGCATAACATCTACGATAGGATTGAAAAAGGCATAAGCCTCGGGCAATTTGCCGAAGAAAAAACTACTCGAAGAAAGGGTAGAATTAAGACAGATACAGATTAAACTAAAGATATTAAGCATAACAAACATTTCATTCTTGTAGATTAGAAAATTAGATTTTGATTGAGTTCTTTTTATGAGGGAAAAATGAAAAGGTAGGTCAAAAAACCTTCTTGGTCTTCGAACGCTCTCAAATCAAAAATCTTCCCTTTCATTCTCAAATGAGAATACAAGGAATTTTAGTTTCATACAATATCTTAATTTAATTTTATGGAATGATCAATCATTTTTTTCTATATTTTCATGTGTTGAATCTTAACAGTAATATATTTCATATATATTTGAATTGGGATTGACGAACGACTAATACCAATATTAGTCTTTATTAGTCTCAAAGAGAAATTTGAAATCGAAATGGGGCGTGGCCAAGTGGTAAGGCAACGGGTTTTGGTCCCGTTATTCGGAGGTTCGAATCCTTCCGTCCCAGAGCGTCTACATGAGAAAGGAAAGATTCTTCTCTTTAACAAATTTCTCTTTAAGTTTGGAAATTTTTTTTTTTTATCTTGGATATAGTGTCACCTTTTGTTATGATTTTTCTATAAAAATAAAACTTTTTTCATTTAGTTTTTCACAAATGCGATTGAGTGTACGGGTAGAAATAAAGATATTTCATTGAATTCTAAATTCAAAACAATTTTTGGGTATATCATTAAGAGACTACTATTTTAATAGTCATATTGAAGTAAGTTACTTAGGAAAACTCTTTTTTCCATGAAATCTGAATTCTCGTATTATGTAATTCATTATGGAATTCTGAATTGAAAGAAAAAAGGATCTCCTTTTCTATTTCATCCTCATAAAAACAAAAATTCTTTTTTTTATGAACCTGGCGAAGAAATTTGAAAAATCCATATTATAAATATAGAGAAACTTATGACTTTTTCGAGTTATTGGAATAGCTTATATTTTGTTAATAACTGATTTTATTCCGGAATTGGAAAATCCATAGGGCCGTTCTTTTTAGATTTAGAGTTTATTTGTTCGAGAAGAATTTTTTCCATAATTTAACATAACATCCCGAATGATCTGTTGAAGATTTTAATTAGATTTAAGGAAATGGATTCACTTTTCTTTTTTCTTTTTTAGAAATTTCTTTCACCCCATAGGATAGAGGGGCGAAATAATTTAAATCCTTTATAATATAAGACTTTTTTCCAGATAATTATTTACCTTTCCCTAGATACATACATAAAAAATATTTTGTATCATTGAGCTAATGACTATTCATGATTCCATATTGAATCAATTGCATACCGTTTCAAAATAAAATTTTAAATAAGAGGAGTGTTATGGTAAAACTTCGTTTAAAACGATGTGGTAGAAAGCAACGTGCGACTTGAAGGACATAATTCACTGTGGATTTTTCCATCCGCCATTTTCTATAGGAATGAAGATGCTCTTGAATCGGCATAGTTTGTTCTGTTCCTATTAGGAACCCAATTTGTATTTGGGTTGGTAAATAGGAATAGTACATGATGGAGCTCGAGTAAAACGTATTGATTCATTTATCGGGGGGGCGAATCTAGGGTTAGTAACAATTAATAAATTAGACTACTTTGTTAAGTATATCCTCAATATAGAAATTCAAATTTTAAATTGCAGGATTCAAATCCCAACAAGTTTTAAATAAAAAAAATAACATTTTTTATATTACAAGGGAAAAAATCGTTCATATTATCTTTCCATAGAAGGAAATAACAAAAAACAAAAGGTATGTTGCTGCCGTTTTGAAAAAGGGGATAAGGATCACCGAAGTAATGTCTAAACCTAATGATTTTAAAAAGTAAAGAGAAAGAATTCCGGAACAAGGAAACACTATTTTCAATTGTCTCACTATTTTATTTTTAGTATAATGATGGAGACTAAAAAAAGATTCGAGACGAAACAAACAAAAGAGATTAGAGACGACTCAAGAAATGCCTAAGGATTTACCTTCGGACTTTTTCAGAATTACCCAACTTGAGTTATGAGTACGAATGATATTTTTTTTTTCTTTTTTTTATGTAAGTAAGAACAGAAAAACTTAAATTATAGTCTAAGTCATAAATTTTTTTATATATTTTACATTATATATAGAAATATTAGAATTCTTTTTTCTCGAGCCGTATGAGGAGAAAACCTCTTATACGTTTCTAGGGGGGGTTATTTATCTATATCTATCCCAATGAGCGATCTATCAAATCGTTGCAATTGATGTTCGATCCCGACGAGAAGGAAGTTCAAAAGGTGGGTTTTTATGATCCAATGAAAAATCAAACTTATTTAAACGTTCCTGCTATTCGTTATTTCCTTGAAAAAGGTGCTTAACCTACAGGAACTGTTCATGATATTTTAAGAAAAGCAGAATTTTTAAAAGAATTCATAAAATAAATAAAAAAATTAGAAAAAAAAGAAAGGTAATTAGTATAAATTTGTGTGGTAATTATTTACTCACAATTGCTCTTTTCTTGTTCTATATTATGTTTTATATTTTCCATATTTATTGTTGTGCCAATCCAACACAAATCCTTATTTTTTTTTTTTTCTCAACAATTTATTCATATTGACAATGGTGTGTCGAACAAATATAATTCGATCGTAGATAAATAGATCTGTTTATTTCGATCCTTATTTATTTATGGGTTTTTCCTTTACTTTATTCAAATTATGGGTTTGCCAAATTTACTATTTGTTATATAAGATATATTTTTTTAACGAAAATCAAAAATTTTTTCTATTTTATAAAAAAGGGGGTCGGTCTTTAAATGTAAATTTTTACATTTTTTTTATCTGTCATTTAATCCAATCTACTTTGCTATTTTGTTTGCTATTTTGTTTAATTGATCATCTAATCTTTCCTTTATATTTCTTTTGAATTCCAAATTCAATGTTTTTACGTAGTTGTATAGTTCAATTTCATTTTTTCCACTTGTATATACATATTTATCTGGGTTGCTAACTCAATGGTAGAGTACTCGGCTTTTAAGTGCGATTATGGTTTTTTACACATTTGAATGAAGTAACGAATTCGTCCAGACTTTTGGTAAAGTCTATAAGACCACGACTGATCCTGAAAGGTAATGGATGGAAAAAACCGCATGTCGTAATAAAATAATAAGAAAAAATGGAATTGAATTTTCATTTTTGAATTTCTTAAAATAAAAATATTTATTWTAATAAAAATAAGAAAGAATATAATAAGAAATTCACAGTTAAAATTGGGTCTAGTGAATAAATGGATAGAGCTCTATGGCTCTAATTCTGGTAAAAAAAAAAAAAAGCAACGAGCTTTTATTCTTAATTTGAATAATTTCCCGATCTAATTAAACGTTAAAAATAACTTAGTGCCTGATGTGGGGAAGGGGTCTCCTGTAAATGGACCTTTGATTCTTTTTTTTAAGAATAAAAAAAAATCCTACCTATTTTCTATTACGGATTGGAAACTAATGTGTAGAAGAAACAGTATACTGACAAAAAAAATTTCCAAAGTCAAAAGAGCGATCGGGTTGCAAAAATAAAAGATTTGTTATCCTCTGATAATTTTTTTAATAGAACGAAGATAAACCTATTGGATAGTAGAAGGGGAGAGGAAAAAGATCTGTTGATTGGACTCTGCATTTTCGGGGTATATATTTTTTTCATACATGATACATACTCTGTTCTGACCGTATTGCACTATGTATAATTTGATAATACAAGAAATACCTATTGTTTCTGGTTCAAGTAGAAATTGAAGTCAATGGAAGAATTACAAGGATATTTAGAAAAAGGTAGATCTTGGCAACAATATTTCCTATATCCGTTACTCTTTCAGGAGTATATTTATGCACTTGCTCATGATCATGATTTAAATGGTTTGATTTTTTATGAACCCGTAAAAGTTTTTGGTTATGATAATAAATCTAGTTTATCACTTGTAAAACGTTTAATTACTCGAATCTATCAAAAGAATTCTTTGATTTCTTCGGTTAATTATTCTAACCAAAATTTTTTTATTGGTCACACTCACAACATTTTTTTTTATTCTCATTTTTATTCTCAAATTATATCAGAAAGTTTTGCAATTATTGTGGAAATTCCATTTTCCTTGCGATTAGTATCTTATTTAGAAAAAAAAGAAATACCAAAATATCATAATTTACGATCAATTCATTCAATTTTTCCTTTTTTAGAAGACAAATTATTGCATTTAAATTATGTTTTAGATATACTAATACCTCATCCCATCCATATGGAAATCTTGGTTCAAATCCTTCAGTGCGGGATTCAAGATGTTCCCTTTTTACACTTATTGCAATTCTTTCTTCACGAATACCATAATTGGAATAATCTCTCCATTACTCAGAAGAAATCTATTTATTTTTTTTCGAAAGAAAATAAAAGATTCTTTTGGTTCCTATATAATTCTTATGTATTTGAGTGCGAAATTTTATTAGTGCTTATTCGTAAACAATCGTCTTATTTACG